TTAGCCATTTCATGCCTTTAATGAGTCCATTTTCTGGGGAATCAACATTCAATCTGAAAGGTTTTTCTTTACTTCCAGAAGATCAAGAAACATTTTTAAAACTCTTAGTTGATGCAATCATAGGACTAAAAAAAAATAAGAAATTAATAAAAAACTGGATACAAAAAATAAATAAAAAAGTTCCATGTTGGTCATACACATTAATTGATTATTTCGAACAGCAAGAAAGACAAAATGACGACGATGGACCTACAAATTATCAAATTCGCTCAAGGAAAGCTAAACGTGTAGTTATTTTTACTGATAATGAAGAGAATAGTGCTATTAATAATAGAGATACGAATAAATATAAATCTGATCAAACAGAAGAAGTTGCTTTGATCCGTTATTCACAACAATCTGATTTTCGTCGAGACATAATAAAAGGTTCGATGCGTGTTCAAAGACGTAAAATAGTTATTTGGGAATTTTTTCAAGCAAATATACATTCACCGCTTTTTTTAGACAGAGTCGATAAATCGTCATTTTTTTCTCTTAAAATTCCAAAAGGAATTAAAGAAATTTTTCCAAATTCTATAGAAAAAAATGACGAATTTAAGATTTCTGATTATATTGAAGAAGAACAAAAGGAAGAAGAAAAAATAAAAGAATATAAAAGAAAAGAAGAAAAAATAAAGGAAAAAGTAGGAATAGAAATAGCGGAAGCTTGGGATATCATTCCACTTGCACAAGTAATAAGAGGTTTGATGTTAGTAACTCAGTCATTTCTTAGAAAATATGTTCTATTACCTGTATTTATAATTGCAAAAAATATGGGTCGGATATTATTACTCCAACTTCCTGAGTGGTCTGAGGATTTCAAAGAGTGGAATCAAGAAATGCATGTTAAATGTACCTATAATGGTGTTCAGTTATCAGAAACGGAATTTCCTAAAAACTGGTTAAAAGATGGTATTCAGATAAAGATACTATTTCCTTTCTGTCTAAAACCTTGGCACACGAAAAAACCCGAACAAAATCAAAAAAAGAATTTTTGTTTTTTAACAATTTGGGGAATGGAAACGGAACTTCCTTTCGGTTCCTACCGAAAAAGACCTTCTTTTTTTAAACCTATTTTTAAAGAGCTTGACAAAAAAATTAGAAAATTGACAAAAAAATGTTTTCGCGTTTTAAAAATTGTTATTGTCAAAGAAAAAAAAAAAAATTTTCTAAAAGTTTCAAATGAAATAAAAAATTTTTTTATTAAAAGCTTTCTATTTTTTACAAAAATAATAAAAACACAAATTTTAACAGTAAGCCAAACTGGGGTATTTGAATTGAGAGAAGAATCTAGTGAAATAAAAAAAGAAAAAGAGAATAATCATATCGTTTATGAATCATCCATTCAAACCCGATTCATGAATCCGACAAATTTTTCAGATTCAGTAGACGACCAAAAAATGAAAGATCTGGCTAATCGACCAAGCACAATACAAAATAAAATAGAAAAAACTGAAAAAGAAAAAAAAAAAAGATTCCAAACTCTAAAATTAATTATTAAACCTAAGAAAACACGTTATGGTACTAAAAAATTACAATCAATCCAAAATTTTGGTCAGATATTAAAAAAAAGAAATAATAGATTAATTCGTAAATTAAATTATTTTAAAAAATTTTTTAGGGAAAGTCTATTTGTAGATATATTTGTATATATTTTGACTATTCCCCGAATTAATATGCAACTTTTTCTCGAATCAACAAAAACAAAGCATTTTAGTGAAAAACCCCTTTACAATTACAATAATAAAAAAAATCAAGAAAGGATTGCGAAAACAAAAACAAATAAAAAAACAATTCAATTTATAAAAGGACTGTTTTATTTTAGTAGTCATATTAATAAGAATTCAACAATTCTTTTGGATTTTTCTTTTTTGTCACAAGCCTATGTATTTTATAAATTATCACAAGTCAACTTATATTTATATAAGTTAAGGTCTGTACTTCAATATCGTGAAAGTTCTTTATTTCTAAAAAATGAAATTAAAAATTATTTTGTAACACAAGAAATAACTCTTTCTAAGTTAAAAATTAAAAAACCTCCCAATTTGGGACTGAATCGCGAGAAAACCCGGTTAAAATTAAAAAAAAAATTTCAATATGATTTATCTCAGATAAAATGGTCTCAATTAGGACCAGAAAAATGGAACAATCGAGTCACTGAATATTGTGAGCTTGAAATGATAAATTTACACAAAAACAAAAATCATTCATATAAAAAAAACCTATTACTTAGTTATAAAAATACAAAGAATTCTGAAAACCCTTTCTATTTATTTGTCGATCAAAAAGATAAACTAAAAAAAAACGATAGATATGATATTTTATCATATAATTTTTTTTTTTATGAAGATAAGAAGGATTCATATAGTTATGGAGAACCATTACAAGTAAAAAAAAACCAAGAATTTTGTTATACTTGTAATTACCGCATAGTTAAAGACAAATTAATTCAGATGTGGTGGAGTATCCCTATCACTAATTATTTAGAAATAACGGATATAGAGAAAAATACAGATAGAAAATTTTTGGATTGGAAAATTATCGGTTTTGATCTTAGATCAAAAATCGACATTGAGGCTTGGATCAATATTAGTCGTAATACTGAAAATACTCTGACGGAACCGAAAATTGAGAAAATTTTTGATAAAAGTGAAAAAAAAGATCTTTTTTATCGGACAATTTATCAAGAAATCAAACAATCCCATAAAAAAAAAAAAGTTTTTGATTGGATGGGAATGAATGAAGAAATACTAAGCCGTCCTATATCGAATCTCGGATTTTGGTTCTTCCTAGACTTTTTATTACTTTATAATGCATATAAACTAAACCCTTGGGTTATACCAATTAATTTACTTTTTTCAAATTGTAATGGAAATGAGAATTTGAGCGAAAAGAAAAACATCAATAGAACAAAAAAAGAAAATCCTTTTACAACATCTCTAATATCAAATGAAAAAAAATATCTTGAATTAGAGAATAGGAATCAAAACGAAAAAGAACTCATAAGTCAAAGAAATCCCGAATCCGATGTTCAAAAAAATTCAGAATTTCTTATCTCAAACCACCAAAAAGATATTCAAGAAAATGATATAGGATCAGATATAAAAAATCGTAGAAAAAAAAACCAAGACAGGAATAGTCCAGAAACAGAACTCTATTTATTCGTTAAAAGGTATTTCCTTTTTCAATTGAGATGGGCTAATTCTTTGAATCAAAAATTGATGAATAATATTAAAATCTACTCTCTCCTGCTTAGATTGAAAAATCCAAAAGAAATTACAATATCCTCGATTGAAAGCAGAGAAATTAGTCTGAATATACTGTTGATTCAGCAAGATTTAACTCTTACCCAATTGATAAAAAGGGGAATATTTATTATTGAACCGATTCGTCTATCTCTACGGGGCAACGCACAATTTAGTCTGTATCAAACCATAGTTATTTCATTAATTCCTAAGAGTAAACACCAAACTAATCAAAACATAAACATCGACAGTATTGATAAGAAAAATTCGGATGAATGGATTCCAAGATATCAAATGGTGAAAAAAAAGGGAGACAAAACCGATTTTGATTTACTTGTTCCGGAAAAGATCTTATCGCCTAGGCGTCGTCGAGAATTGAGAAGTCTAATTTGTTTGAATGCAAATAATAATGGTATGTATAGAAATACCTTATCACACAACAAGAATCAGATAAAAAACTGTCGTCAACTTTGTGATGAAACCAAGGATCTTGAGCACGAAAACAATCCAGTTATAAAATTTAAAGTCTTTAGTTGGCCAACTTATCGATTAGAAGATTTAACCTGTATGAGTCGTTATTGGTTTGATAGTAATAACGGTAGCCGTCTTAATATAGTAAGACTAGATATGTATCCACGAGTAAAAATGAATTTATGATAAATTTTTATTATATATTCACTATTATCTTCTAGATAAATAGAAGTACACGCGTCTTGGCTGCAATTATGATATCTGATACTTATTTGATGATGTATCAATTTTTTAATAAAAAAAAGTAACTGTCTATACCAGGTTCAAAGATTATTATTACTGATCGATAAAATATCCTATTTGAGAAAAAAAAGTAAAAAAGGTTAAAAATTTATGAACAAAAATTCATTTATATCCGTGATTTCGCATGAAAAAAAACAAGAAAAAAGGGGATCTGTTGAATTTCAAGTTTTCTGTTTTACCAACAAGATACGAAGACTTACTTCACATTTGAAATTGCATAAAAAAGATTATTCATCTCAGAGAGGTCTACGAAAAATTCTAGGAAAACGTCAACGACTACTGGTTTATTTATCAAATAAAAATAGAGTACGTTATAAAGAATTAATTAGTCAATTGAATATTCGAGAGCTAAAAACACGTTAATTTTAAGAATTTTTTTGAATTTTGATGAACTTTTTTAAATTCATGGAAAAATGACTTAATGAAAGAATGAATCGGGACAAAACCTATGACTCTACCAACTCCAAAGAAAGACCTCATGATCGTGAGTATGGGCCCTCACCACCCATCAATGCATGGCGTTCTCCGACTTATTGTTACTTTAGACGGTGAGGATGTTATTGACTGTGAACCAATATTGGGTTATTTACACCGAGGGATGGAGAAAATTGCCGAAAACCGAACAATTATACAATATCTGCCTTATGTAACACGATGGGATTATTTAGCGACTATGTTCACAGAAGCAATAACTGTAAATGGCCCCGAACAATTGGGAAATATTCAAGTACCTAAAAGGGCTAGCTATATAAGAGTTATTATGTTGGAGTTAAGTCGTATAGCTTCTCATTTGTTATGGCTCGGCCCTTTTATGGCCGATATTGGGGCGCAGACCCCCTTTTTCTATATTTTCAGAGAAAGAGAATTAGTATATGATTTATTTGAAGCTGCCACCGGTATGAGAATGATGCATAATTTTTTTCGTATTGGAGGAGTAGCTGCTGATCTACCTTATGGGTGGATAGATAAATGTTTAGATTTTTGTGATTATTTTTTAATCGGACTTGCTGAATACCAGCAACTGATTACGCGAAATCCTATTTTTTTAGAACGAGTTGAAGGGGTAGGCATTATTGGCGAAGAAGAAGCAATAAACTGGGGCTTATCAGGACCAATGTTACGATCGTCCGGAATAGAATGGGATCTTCGTAAAGTTGATCATTATGAGTGTTATGATGAATTTGATTGGGAAGTCCAATGGCAAAAAGAAGGAGATTCATTAGCTCGTTATTTAGTACGAATAGGTGAAATGGCAGAATCCATAAAAATTATACAACAAGCTCTAGAAGGAATTCCAGGGGGTCCCTATGAGAATTTAGAAATTCGACGCTTTGATAAGATAAAATATGCTGAATGGAATGATTTTGAATATCGATTCATTAGTAAAAAGCCGTCTCCTACTTTTGAATTGTCGAAGCAAGAACTTTATGTAAGAGTCGAATCCCCCAAAGGGGAGTTGGGGGTTTTTTTGATAGGCGATCAGAGTGTTTTTCCTTGGAGATGGAAAATTCGCCCGCCTGGTTTTATCAATTTGCAAATTCTTCCTCAGTTAGTTAAAAAAATGAAATTGGCTGATATTATGACAATCTTAGGTAGCATAGATATCATTATGGGAGAAGTTGATCGTTGAAATGATAATTGATACAACAAAAATAAAAAATATCAACTCTTTTTACAGATTGGAATCTTTAAAAGAAATTTCTGGGACTATATGGATACTTTTCCCTATTGTGATTCTCGTATTGGGAATCACAATAGGGGTACTAGTAATTGTATGGTTAGAAAGAGAAATATCCGCGGGTATACAACAACGTATTGGACCTGAATATGCTGGTCCGTTGGGAATTCTTCAAGCTTTAGCAGACGGAACAAAACTGCTTTTTAAAGAAAACCTTCTTCCATCTAGGGGGGATACACGTTTATTTAGTATCGGACCTTCTATAGCTGTCATATCCATTTTACTAAGTTATTCAGTAATTCCTTTTGGTTATCACCTTGTTCTAGCCGATCTCAGTATTGGGGTTTTTCTATGGATCGCTATTTCAAGTATTGCTCCAATTGGACTTCTTATGTCAGGATATGGATCAAATAATAAATATTCCTTTTTAGGTGGTCTACGGGCTGCTGCTCAATCAATTAGTTATGAAATACCATTAACTCTATGTGTGTTATCAATATCTCTACGTGTGATTCGTTAAGGCATAAGTTTTCGGTTATAAGAAAAGTTTGAATTTCTAAGAAACATATTAAGTGGATATCTTCTTTTTTTTATTTTTTTATTCACGAATAAGTTTTAAAAATGAAACCGGATAGTTAGATGAGTGAAAAAAAACAGCTTCTAAATTCGCAGTAAAAAAAATCTCATTTCCTCTGTACAAGGATTAAGCACAAATAAAAATAAGCAGGCACAACTGTTTACCCCCAAATTTTAAATTAATTAGTAATTATAACTTGAAGCGGGTTGAAAATAAAAATTTTATGGAGTTTTTACTAGATATATAAAATATATATAAAATTAAAAATATATAACATATATAAAAAACCATATTACGATATAGATTGAATAAAAAGAGTGGATAATTAGGAACACCAAAGTACGCAAAGGATTCGTAATAGAAATTTTGAAAGTTCTCCGAAGTTTATATAAACGAAATACTAATTGAGGCTTAAAATTGGTAGAAATTATCAAGTAGTACTCCCAGAAATTCCGATCCAGAGTATGCTCCTATCCACCCAGTCAGTAAATAACTATCAGGAACGAAGTAATCCTTTAACTTTTTTTAAGCCTAAAAAAAAGAAATAAAAATAAGATGAACAAAAAAAAAATGATTTTTTTAGATATACATGTTCATGGAAATGGCATTTTTGACATGGCATAAGTCATAAATGAATGTTTAAATCTTTAAAAAAAGAAAAATAAGGTAAAGTTTTTCTTTTTAGTCGTCAAAGGAGTCCTTTATTCAAATATTAAGTTATTACTCAACAAAAATGGAGTCAGTTAAAGGATAAGATACATTCTGAAGCATTTTAGCGTCTAGCAGACAGAATGCCATTGGTTTAATTCCGGATTTTTCGGTTTATTTTTATTTTATCTATTCTACAAGAATATCAGTAAATAATATCGAATCAATCCTTAGATTTTTTTATGGCTCCCGAGGAGCCGTATGAGGTGAAAATCTCATGTACGGTTCTATAATAGCGATGACAAGAGTGATCTTATCATCGACTATGATTATCTAACAGTTCAAGTACAGTTGATATAGTTGAGGCGCAGTCAAAATATGGTATTTGGGGGTGGAATTTGTGGCGGCAACCTATAGGATTTATTGTTTTTATAATTTCTTCTCTAGCAGAATGCGAAAGATTGCCTTTTGATTTACCAGAAGCAGAAGAGGAATTAGTAGCAGGTTATCAAACCGAATATTCAGGTATTAAATTTGGTTTATTTTATGTTGCTTCATATCTAAATCTACTAATATCATCATTATTTGTAACAGTTCTTTACTTGGGTGGTTGGGATTTTTCTATTCCAGATATATTTATTCCCGAGTTTTTTGAAATAACTAAAGCGGACGGAGTTTTTGGAACAACATTTGATATTTTCATTACATTAGCGAAAACATTTTTGTTCTTGTTCATTCCTATCGCAACAAGATGGACTTTACCTAGACTGAGAATGGACCAATTATTAAATCTTGGATGGAAATTTCTTTTACCTATTTCTTTAGGTAATTTATTATTAACAACTTCTTCCCAACTCCTTTCATTATAAAAAAAAGATAATATTGACTATTCACTCTACTTTTCATTTGTCTCCAACAAGAGAAAGAAACAAAATCTTATTTTTTAGTTTGATATTTAATATATGTTCCCTATGGTAACTGGGTTCATCAATTATGGTCAACAAATAGTACGTGCGGCAAGGTACATTGGGCAAGGTTTTATTATTACCCTATCTCATGCTAACCGTTTACCTGTAACTATTCAATATCCTTATGAAAAATTGATCACCTCGGAGAGGTTTCGTGGTCGAATACACTTTGAATTTGATAAATGTATTGCTTGTGAAGTGTGTGTTCGCGTATGTCCAATAGATTTACCCGTTGTTGATTGGAAATTAGAAACTACTATTCGAAAAAAACGATTGCTTAATTATAGCATTGATTTTGGAATCTGTATATTTTGTGGTAATTGTGTTGAGTATTGTCCAACAAATTGTTTATCAATGACTGAAGAATATGAGCTTTCTATTTATGATCGTCATGAATTAAATTATAATCAAATTGCTCTGGGTCGTTTACCAATATCAATAACGGATGATTACACAATTGGAACTATTTTGAATTCACCTCAAACAAAAGAAAAATCTCATGATTAAAAAACACTTCCTAATTATTTTTTTTTAAATGACTAAATTCTTAATGTTCCTTTATTTACTTTTTAAATCAGTTTTAAAATAAGAAATTCAATTTTAATTCACTATTTAGATTTTATATTGACTTAAAATTCAAAAGGTTTCTTTTTTTCTTGGTCAATAATTTTAAATCCCAACTATTCGATATTAGTGAACCTACAAATTGTTAGTGAAAATCTGGTTACTGTAATGATTTTAAATAGTTTTGAGTTCGAGCTACTTTACTTTACATAAAAGTAGAAAAAAAAAAGAATGCACTGGGTCCAAAAAATTGACTCATATAAAGCTGTACACATTAGAATTTAACAATTAGGAATGCACAAATATTTTTTCCTGTTCAATTCAATAAGATCACGAAACATTCTGATTTTTTATCTCTTATTTTATATATAATGGATTTATCTGGACCAATACACGATTTTCTTTTAGTTTTTCTCGGAACAGGTCTTATATTAGGAGGTCTAGGAGTAGTATTATTTAACAATCCAATTTTTTGTGCCTTTTCGTTGGGATTGGTTCTTGTTTGTGTATCTTTATTTTATATTCTAGCAAATTCGCAGTTTGTAGCTTCTGCACAACTTCTTATTTATGTGGGAGCTATTAATGTTTTAATAATATTTGCTGTAATGTTCATGAATGGGGCAGAATATGACACAAATTTACGTCTGTGGACTGTTGGGGATACCGTCACTTCGTTGATTTGTACAAGTCTTTTGGTTTCATTAATTCTTATTACTCTAAATACGTCATGGTATGGTATTATTTGGACTACAAAATCAAACCAGATTCTAGAACAAGATTTGATAACTACTAGTCAACAAATCGGAATTCATTTATCAACAGATTTTTTTCTTCCCTTTGAGCTCATTTCACTAATTCTTTTAGTTGCTTTAATAGGCGCAATTACTGTAGCGCGTCAATAATTCATTTTGAAAACCAGCAATAAAAAAAAAATTCTATTTTCTCATATCCATTTAGATTAAATTATATTTGGATTGTTTTAGAAACTTTTAGTTGGATTGCTTATTTCTTATTACTAACATTTTTTTGCTTTTTATTTTTTATATTTGATTTGAACTTATCGTATTCTAGTCAATCAAATGTGTTTAATTGTTGTTCATATTGAAATAAATACCAATTTATATTGGTAAGGAGTTGGTCAATGATGCTCGAACATGTACTTGTTTTGAGTGCTTATTTATTTTCTATCGGAATCTATGGATTAATCACGAGCCGAAATTTAGTTCGGGCTCTTATGTGTCTTGAACTTATATTGAATGCTGTTAATCTAAATTTTGTAACATTTTCGGATTTTTTTGATAGCCGCCAATTAAAGGGAAATATTTTCTCAATTTTTGTTATAGCTATTGCAGCCGCTGAAGCAGCTATTGGACTTGCTATTGTTTCATCAATTTATCGTAACAGAAAATCAACTCGTATCAATCAATCAAATTTATTGAATAAATAGTCTTTATTTTTTATTCTATATATTAATATTATTCTTATTCTAAATAGAATTTTTTATTATATTATTATAACTATATAAATTGTAATTTGAATCTCAATTTAGATTACTAGGTATCGCACTTTAAGATAAAACATACTTTTATTTTATAATGTCAGAAATCCAAGTATTTTAGACCCCTTTTCGATTTATTTTTTAGTTTTTAGTAAGTCACCAATCCAAGCCAGAAGTATTTTGATTCAAAAAATTCTGGTAAATCATCGATTCGTCTAGTATTTTAATATGTACTTGATTTACTTTATTATAAAAAAAATTATAACTAGATCGAAAATTAATGAAATTCAAAAAATTAAAGATCCTATGTCACATTCAGTAAAGATTTATGATACATGTATAGGATGTACTCAATGTGTTCGAGCTTGTCCCACGGATGTCTTAGAAATGATACCTTGGGATGGATGTAAGGCTAAACAAATAGCTTCTGCCCCAAGAACGGAGGACTGTGTTGGTTGTAAGAGATGTGAATCCGCTTGTCCAACAGATTTTTTAAGCGTTCGGGTTTATTTATGGCATGAAACAACCCGGAGCATGGGTCTAGCTTATTGATACGTTCCAGAAAATTCCATTTCAATCCATTTATGCAATTTGGATTTTTTACTGATAAAAACCCGCACCCGAAAAGGCTTTTTTTTTTCGGGTGCGGGTTTTTTTGGCTCAAGTGTATCTTGTCTTTATCACGAATTATTTTCCCTGGTTAACAACAATTGTCGTTTTTCCCATATTGGCAGGTTCGTTAATTTTCCTTTTTCCTCATAGAGGAAATAAGATAATCAGATGGTATACTATAGGAATAGCTACGTCAGAGCTACTTCTAACGACCTATGTTTTTTTTTATCATTTCCAACCGGACGACCCATTACTCCAACTGATAGAAGATTATAAATGGATTAACTTTTTTGATTTCCACTGGAAATTAGGACTAGATGGACTTTCGATAGGACCCATTTTATTGACAGGATTCATCACTACTTTAGCTATTTTAGCAGCTTTTCCAGTTACTCGGGATTCCCGATTATTTCACTTTCTGATGTTAGCAATGTACAGTGGGCAAATCGGATTATTTTTGTCTCAAGACCTTTTACTTTTTTTCATAATGTGGGAATTAGAATTAATTCCTGTTTACCTACTTTTATCTGTGTGGGGAGGAAAGAAACGTCTATACTCTGCTACTAAATTTATTTTGTATACGGCGGGAGGTTCCATTTTTATATTAATGGGAGTTCTGGGTGTTGGTTTATATGGTTCTACCGAACCCACTTTAAATTTGGAAAGATTAGTTAATGAATCGTATCCCCTGGCATTAGAAATAATATTATATATTGGATTTTTTATTGCTTTTGCTATCAAATTACCCATTATACCTTTACATACATGGTTACCAGATACCCATGGGGAAGCCCATTATAGTACTTGTATGCTTCTAGCGGGAATCTTATTAAAAATGGGAGCGTATGGATTGGTTCGGATCAATATGGAATTATTACCCCATGCTCATTCGATATTTTCTCCTTGGTTGATAATAATCGGCACAATGCAAATAATCTATGCAGCTTTAACATCTCCCGGCCAACGGAATTTAAAAAAAAGAATAGCCTATTCTTCTGTATCTCACATGGGTTTTATAATTATAGGAATTAGTTCTATAACTGAGACGGGACTTAATGGAGCCATTTTACAAATAATCTCTCATGGATTTATTGGTGCTGCACTTTTTTTCTTAGCTGGAACTAGTTACGATAGAATACGTCTTGTTTATCTCGACGAAATGGGCGGAATAGCTATTCCAATGCCAAAAATATTTACACTATTCAGTAGTTTTTCCATGGCATCCCTTGCGTTACCGGGCATGAGTGGTTTCATTGCAGAATTAATAGTGTTTTTTGGAATAATTACGAGCCAAAAATTACTTTTAATGCCAAAAATACTAATTACTTTTGGAATGGCAATTGGAATGATATTAACTCCTATTTATTCATTATCTATGTCACGCAAAATGTATTATGGATATAAGTTATTTAATATTACAAACTCTTATCTTTTTGATTCTGGGCCACGAGAATTTTTTGTTTCGACTTCTCTTTTTCTACCAGTAATTGGTGTTGGCGTTTACCCAGATTTCGTTCTTTCATTATCCGCTGAGAAGGTGGAAGTTATTCTATCAAAATTTTTTTCTATATTAGTTTCTTTTCATTAAATTCAAAAGGAGTCTTCTTTATATTAACGACTGAATCGGAATTCTAATCGGGCATGTTTGACATTTGTGAGAACCATTTAAATGGTTCTCACTTGTTTTTAAATTTATAAGAAACACCTTATCCTATGCTTGTATTCGTAGGGTCCTCTCTTCAATTTAATTCGGTGTTAATGTGAACGAACCATAACTATGTAGCCCTATTCCTAAGAGATTGACTCCAAAATAGCATATCCAAATTATAAGAAAACCTATAAAAGCTACAATTGCAGAATTTGCCCCCTGCCAACTCTTATTTGTTCTAATGTGTAAATAAATTGCAAATACAGCCCAAGTAAGAAATGCCCAAGTTTCCTTAGGATCCCAATTCCAATATGAGCCCCATGCCTCGTTGGCCCATACTGCCCCTGAAAGAATACCTATGGTTAAAAAGATAAATCCTAAACTAATAACACGATAACTCCAATGATCCAGTTGTTCAATCAATTGAGACCTGTAATAATTTTTAACAGAAAGGGTTGAAACGCTTTCTAAAATATTGCTTTTTTCGTTCATGTGTTGAATCTCACTGAAGATAAATGACTCATTTAATAAAAGTTTTCTTTTATCAAAAATCGTTATTATAGTTTTTTGAAATATAATGATTAGAAGTGCTACCGATAATAATGATCCGCACAAAAGAGCTGCATAACCCAGTACCATCAGACTTACGTGCATCATTAACCAATGGGATTGAAGAGCGGGTACTAATATTGAAGATTGATGCATTTCTGTTAAAAGGCCTGAAGTAGCAAACCCTTGAGTAAAAATAGCACTTGGCGCCATTATTGCACTTAAAATTTTTTTTTTTTTTTTTAAATATGGAATCATATGAATAATGTAAAAACTACAGGAAAGGAATATTAATGATTCATATAGATCACTTAATGGAAAATGTTTCCAATAAATCCAACGAGTAATTAATAATCCCGTTATAGAAAAAAAAGTAACTATCATGCCCTTTTCGATTGATTCTACTGAATTATATAGTCGTAATTTTTCATTGACGAATAAAGTTATTAAATGGAGTGTAATTACAACGGAAACCGTTGAAAAAGAAATATGAGTCAAAATATGTTCTAAAGTCGAAAATAGCATATATATTATATATATATATAAAAAAAAAAAAAGAAATCTCTAAATTCTCAAATGAAAATATGAAAGAAAATACATTTACTTTTTCATTATTATTATTCAATATAGGCTATTATAGCCTTTAGATTTAGAACAGAACTCTTGAATTCTTTTGATAATTTGTAAGATGCCATGCCGCTACTCGGACTCGAACCGAGATGCTACTGCACTGCTTCCTAAGAGCAGCGTGTCTACCAATTTCACCATAGCGGCTTGTTTAAAATCATAATAGCCTTTATTTATTCAATCGTCGAGATTAATTATTATATTTTGTCTTTTATTTTCGTAAACATTAAAATTTCTTAATTTTAAAAATTAAAGAGAATTAAAATTTTTTTTAAGTCAATTTTAGAGTACTACTTTGATTTGTCAATTGATTTTCGTGTAGTTTATGTTTGGAACTTTTGTAAATGGAGTATTCTGTCTCTCACTCCGGGGTAAACCGTAATGCCATTTTTTCTCGTTTTTGTTTGATATTTGATAAATGTATTTTTTATTTAATTTCTAAACTAGTAAATAAAAAATTAATATGAATACTGAAAAAGAAACTTTTGTAGATCAAAATTTGAGTACGGGATCAAACCTTTTTTCTTAAATGGATATTTTTATATCAAAAAATTTTTAAATAAAAATAATAAAAAGGATTTTTTATTTGTCTATAGGTTCATTTATGTTTCAACAAACCTATTTAATATTGATTAATATTGAACTCAATATGTCATATAAGAAAACTTTTTCGTTTTCTATTGACAATTTTCTAAAAAAAATTCGAACATAAGATTTTCAACTAAAAAATACTTTGAACATTTTGTTTTGATAAAACAAAAAGATTGATGGGGAAAAAATCCCCATCTTAAAAATGACAAAATAGATTAAAAAAATGCTGATGATGCTATTTTTTTTTTTTTTTATCTGGTCAATTCCGATTATTAAAAGTTTTTGTACTTATTTTATTTTTAGTACAAAAAAACTTTTTGAATTCCCGGTCGAAAGAGATTTTACTAACGAAAAACCTTTTAACGCCGACCAATACCCTTTATTTTTCCACATATTTTTACGAATACGCTTTTTGGAAATAGAAGTACGTTTTTTTGGAACTGCCATTTAAAATTGATTTATTCTTTGTTGTTATAGTTGGATGTGAAAGACATCTATTGTTCAAACAAATCTTTGTTTCTTATTCATTATCTATGTATTTCTATTCTAGACGCGATTCTCTTGATTCTTCATTAATTGTTTAAAATAAAAATAAAAAAACATTATAAATTTCATATTAAATTTTTAAAAACAATTTGAATCTTAATTCAAAAACTTGACTTTGGTTTTTTTAAAACATCTCGATATTTTTTTTATTTAGAATGTAAAACAATCCAAAATTTTGGAGTAATTTGAGTAAAATAGGTTACTAATTCTGACCCAATTTGAAACTAAACTAATTTTTTTATATCATTCTTCAATTTTTTAAAACTTTACTAAGTAAATCTTATGATTAAAGGTCGTTTTTATCCGGTATTCTATTCTATATACTGATTAGAAATGCTTAAAATGTAAAGAAAAGTTGAATTTTTTGATCTTCTTTCTCAATTTAATATATTCAAATTTAATGAATAATTTCTAAATATTTGTGTAAACTAACTCATTTTTTATTTGACCAATGAGAACTTCTTGATTTGAATATTAAAAAAAAGTCAATTCGAAATAAATTTTTATATTATGGAACATATATATCAATATGCATGGATCATCCCCTTCATTCCACTTCCAGTTCCTTTATTAATAGGAGTGGGCCTTCTCCTTTTTCCGGCAGTGACAAAAAATCTTCGGCGTATGTGGGCTTTTTCTAGTATTTCCTTGTTAACTATAGCTATGATTTTTTCGATGACACTCTCGATTCAACAAATAAATAGTAATTCTATTTATCAATATGTCTGGTCTTGGACTATTAATAATGATTTTTCTTTTGAATTCGGCTACTTGATCGATCCACTTACTTCTATTATGTCAGTTCTAATAACTACTGTTGCAATTTTGGTTCTTATTTATAGCGATAATTATATGTATCATGATGGGGGATATTTAAGATTTTTTGCTTATATGAGTTTTTTTAATACTTCTATGTTAGGATTAGTTACTAGTTCAAATTTGATACAAATTTATATTTTTTGGGAATTAGTTGGAATGTGTTCGTATCTATTAATAGGTTTTTGGTTCACACGACCCATTGCCGCCAATGCTTGTCAAAAAGCATTTGTGACTAATCGTGTAGGGGATTTTGGCTTATTATTAGGAATTTTGGGTCTTTATTGGGTAACCGGCAGTTTCGATTTTCGTGATTTGTTTCAAATATTTACTAACTTAATTAAAAATAATGAGGTCAATCTTTTATTTTGTATTTTATGTACTTTATTCTTATTTGCTGGTGCAGTTGCAAAATCCGCCCAAATTCCTCTTCATGTATGGTTACCCGATGCTATGGAGGGGCCTACTCCTATTTCAGCTCTCATACATGCTGCGACCATGGTCGCAGCGGGGATTTTTCTAGCTGCTCGACTTTTTCCTCTTTTCATAGTTATACCTTATATACTGTATGGAATCGCTTTTATAGGTATAATAACTTTATTTTTAGGAGCTACTTTAGCTCTTGCTCAAAAAGACATTAAAAGAAGTTTAGCTTATTCTACAATGTCGCAATTGGGTTATATGATGTTAGCTCTAGGTATGGGTTCTTATCGAGCTGCTTTATTTCATTTGATTACTCATGCTTATTCAAAAGCATTATTGTTTTTAGGATCCGGGTCTCTTATTCATTCAATGGAAACGCTTGTTGGATATTCTCCAGATAAAAGTCAGAATATGGTTCTTATGGGGGGATTAACAAAACATCTTCCAATTACAAAAACTGCTTTTTTAATAGGTACGCTTTCTCTTTGTGGGATTCCACCTTTGGCTTGCTTTTGGTCCAAAGATGAAATTCTTAATGATAGTTGGTTATATTCGCCAATTTTAGCACTAATAGCTTATTTCACAGCCGGATTAACTGCATTTTATATGTTTCGAATCTATTTGCTTACGTTTGACGGACAGTTGAACCTTTATTGTAAAAATTATAGTGGACAAAAAAGCAGTTCCCTCTATTCAATATCTTTATGGGGTAAAGAAGGATTGAAAACTATTAATAATAATAAAAATTTATCTTTATTTACCTTATTAAAAATGAATAGCACTAGAGAAGGGGCTTCGATTTTTAGGAAAAAACCATATATAATTTCTCAAAATTTTTTTAAAATGATGCGATCTTTTATTACTATTACTGAGACTTATACTGATTTTTATAAAAAAAAAAATTCTTCATATCCTCCTGAATCGGATAATACTATATTATTTCCTCTTATTGTATTGATTCTATTTACTTTATTCAGTGGATTAATAGGAATTCCATTTAATCAAGAAGGAATAGAGTTGGATATATTAACTAAATGGTTAACTCCACCCATAAACCCTTTCCATTCAACTTCCACTAATTTTATTGATTGGTTTGAATTTTTAATAAATGCAACTTTGTCAGTTAGTATAGCTTATTTGGGAATATTTATCGCCTTCTTTTTATATAAACCCATTTATTCACCATTAAAAAATTATTCCTTAATAAATTCATTTGATAAAGTAAGTCCGAAGAGAATTTTGGGGGACAAAATTAAAAATATTTTATATAATTGGTCTTCTAACCGCGGTTATATCGATACTTTTTATGAAACAAATTTTATCAAGGGTATAACAGGTTTAACTGAGTTAGTTTCGATTATTGATAGACAAATAATTGATGGAATTCCAAATGGTTTGGGTATTACAAGTTTTTTTGTAGCAGAAAGTTTCAAGTATATAGGAGGTGGCCGCATTTCCTCATATCTTTTTTTTTATTTATTTTTTGTATCCAGTTTTTTATTAATTTCTTATTTTTTTTTAGTCCTATGATTGCATCAACTAAGAGTTTTAAAAATGTTTCTTGATCTTCTGGAAGTAAAGAAAAACCTTTCAGATTGAATGTTGATTCCCCAGAAAATGGACTCATTAAAGGCATGAAATGGCTAATTTCTTTTGATATTGATTTTTTATTAAATGTATCTTTTTTCTGTTCAAAT